TTGGACTTGCTATTGTTTCGTCAATTTATCGGAATCGAAAGTCAACTCGGATCAATCAATCTAATTTGTTGAAAAAATAATCTCAGATAAAAAATCAAAGTATTTTGGCTCTCTTTCATAAACCAATTCCGAACAAAATTGATTCAAAAACACTAGAAACTCATTGATTCGTCTAATATCTAAATTTAGTTTATCTCTTTTTTTTTTCAATTCTAAATTTAGTAGATCGAAAATTGATGCCCTTCAAAAATGTATAGATCCAATGTCACATTCAGTCAAAATTTATGATACATGTATTGGATGTACTCAATGTGTTCGAGCCTGCCCCACAGATGTGTTAGAAATGATACCTTGGGACGGATGTAAAGCAAAACAAATTGCTTCGGCTCCAAGAACAGAGGATTGTGTCGGTTGTAAGAGGTGTGAATCCGCTTGTCCAACGGATTTCTTGAGTGTTCGGGTTTATTTATGGCATGAAACAACTCGCAGCATGGGTCTAGCTTATTGATACCTTACTTAAAACTCTACTTGAATTCAGCCGATTTGTTTTACCGAGAAAAACCCAGCGCAAAAAAATTTTTGCGCACCGGTTTTCTGGCCTAAGTTTATTTTGCCTTTATCACGAATGATTTTCCTTGGTTAACAATAATTGTATTTTTACCAATAGCTGCGGGTTCTTTAATTTTTTTTCTTCCTCATAAAGGAAATAAGGTAATTAGATGGTATACTATTTGTATATGTATTTTAGAGCTCCTTCTACTAACCTATGTATTCCGTTATCATTTCCAATCAGATGATCCATTAATCCAACTAGTGGAAGATTATAAATGGATTCATTTTTTTGATTTTCATTGGAAATTAGGAATAGATGGACTTTCTATAGGACCTATTTTACTAACGGGATTTATCACTACTTTAGCTACGTTAGCAGCCTGGCCTCTTACTCGGGATTCTCGATTATTCCATTTTTTGCTATTAGCAATGTATAGCGCTCAAATAGGGCCATTTTCTTCTCAGGATCTTTTACTTTTTTTCATCATGTGGGAGTTAGAATTAATTCCGGTTTATCTCCTTCTATCCATGTGGGGAGGAAAGAAACGGATGTACTCGGCAACGAAATTTATTTTGTACACGGCAGGAGGTTCTGTTTTTCTATTAATGGGAGTTATGGGTCTTGGTTTATATGGTTCTAATGAACCAACATTAGATTTTGAAACATCAATTAATCGACCGTATCCTGTGGCCTTGGAAATAATATTTTATATCGGATTTTTGATTTCGTTTGCTGTCAAATCGCCGATTCTACCTTTCCATACATGGTTACCTGATACCCACGGCGAAGCTCATTACAGTACTTGTATGCTTTTAGCTGGAATCTTATTAAAAATGGGGGCATATGGATTGATTCGGATTAATATGGAATTATTACCTCATGCTCATTCTATTTTTTCTCCCTGGTTGATGATAATAGGCACAATACAAATAATCTATGCAGCTTTAACTTCTTCCGGCCAACGTAATTTAAAAAAAAGAATAGCCTATTCTTCTGTATCGCATATGGGTTTCATACTTATAGGAATTGGTTCTATAACCGACGCAGGACTTAATGGAGCCATTTTACAAATAATTTCTCACGGATTTATTGGGGCGGCCTTTTTTTTCTTGGCAGGAACAAGTTATGATAGAATACGTCTTGTTTATCTCGACGAAATGGGCGGCGTAGCTATCCCAATGCCAAAAATATTTACGCTGTTTAGTAGCTTTTCTATGGGCTCCCTCGCATTACCAGGTATGAGTGGTTTTGTTGCAGAATTAATCGTATTGTGGGGACTAATTACCAGTCAAAAATATCTTTTCATGCCAAAAATTCTACTGACTTTTGTAATAGCAATTGGAATGATATTAACGCCCATTTATTCATTATCTATGTCACGCCAGATGTTCTATGGATCCAAGTTATTTAATGCCCCTACTTCTTATCGTTTTGATTTTGGACCGCGCGAGTTGTTTGTTTCAATCGCTATCTTTCTACCTATAATAGGAATTGGAATCTACCCGGATTTTGTTCTATCACTCTCAGTTGAGAGGGTTGAAGTTCTTTTATCTAGTTTTTTATAGATATTTTCCTAAAGAAAAATTAGAGAATTTTTAAAAACTTGTTGTAGAATAGACAAAAGAATGCTTTTTTCTATTATTTCAAATAAAGTGAAAAATGAATTTTCATTTTAACCCGATATGCGCGGTCTTTGCGAGAACCGCGCGAATCACTACACTATTGGTACTGGATTCACGCAGTTCGTTCCAAAGTTTTTTATAGATAGCTCGAGTTAGTTTGTATTCGTAAGAAGCTTCCTTAGCTAGACGGTAATGTAAATGAACCATAACTATGTAGCCCTATTCCTAATAGATTAACTCCAAAATAGCATATCCAAATTATCAGAAAACCTAGAACCGCCACCAGTGCGGAATTTTCACCCGGGAAATTCTTATTTGTTCGAATATGTAAATAAATAGCGAATATCATCCAAGTAATAAAGGCCCAAATTTCTTTTGGGTCCCAACTCCAATATGATCCCCACGCTTCATTCGCCCAGACTGCTCCTGAAATAATACCCGTAGTTAAAAAAAGAAATCCTAGACTAATCACACGATAACTCCAAAAATCCAATTGTTGAATTAATTGGCTCTTGTAATAATTCTTACCAGAAACAAAAGAAGTATTTCTTAAAATAGTACTTCTGTCATAGCTATATTGGATTTCGTTAAATGAAAATGATTTTAAAAACCGATTACTTTTCTTTCGAAATGTAAAGACTAGAAGTGCAGCGGATAATAATGATCCACACAGAAGAGCGGCATAGCTCAATATCATCATACTTACGTGCATTATTAACCACTCAGATTGGAGCGCAGGGACTAATATTGCAGGTTTCTGTATTTCACTTAAAAGATTTGAAGTAGCAAAGCCTTGGGTAAAAATAGTACTCGAGGCGGTTATTGCACTTAGATTTTGATTTTTTTTGAAATAGGCGACTATATGAATAAGGGAGAAACTCCACGAAAGAAAGATTAATGATTCGTATAAATCACTTAGTGGAAAATGACCGGAATAAATCCAACGAGTTACTAATAATCCTGTTAAACACAAAAAGGTCGGTATCATGCCCTTTTCTGATAACTCATATGGTTTTATGAGTTCAGTGACCAATAGGTTGAAAAACCAAATTGAAATGACAATTGAAACAATTGAAAAGGAAATATGATGTAATATATGCTCTAAGGTTGAAAATATCATAAAAAAAAAAAAGAGTAATCCCTTAATTTAAGTATAAATGAAAAGCGGGAATTTCATTCATTTTTCATTATAAGATCTATTGCCTGGTGTTTCGAAGACGGCATGCCGCTACTCGGACTCGAACCGAGATGCTCTAGCACTGCTTCCTAAGAGCAGCGTGTCTACCGATTTCACCATAGCGGCTTGTTCGAATCCATAATAGGCTATTTATATTGAATTGTCAAGATTGACAGTGTCACTTCACTGAAAAAATTTTTGAATAACAATTCAAATTCATAACAATTAGTTCCCATTTAACTTATTTCAGAAATTTAAAACAACCAAATGAATTTTCTCGCGGAACATAAAAGAAACCTTTTTTTGATTTTTCTAAAGTAAGACATTGTTTGTATATAATACTCCGAGAGTTTTCGTCTTTTATTGGTTGAGCTTAAATCAAAAAATATCTGAGAACTCTATAGTCATTCCGAGAAAGACGAAGTCAGAAAGTTATACAAGTTTTCAAAATTGAATCAATGAGTTTCTCTCGTTAATTTGAACTAAAGATCTTATTTCTGATCTTCTCTCGATATTCTTTAGATATATCGATAAAGAAAACATATTATTAGCATTTAAATTATAACAAAAAGGTCGATGGGGGAAATAAGACTCCCCACCAACAAAATGAAAAATAGAGTCCTAAAAAAAGGTAAAAGCTTGGTTTTTCTTATTGTATTTTTTCTTAGAATTTGCGAAATTTTCAAATTCTTAATGTTCCATTTTTCCATATGAACATCACAAAACAGAGTCTATTTCATATAGATTAGTTCAAACTAATAGAGAATTGTAATTGAGAATTTGATAGTAAGACTGAAATGAGCCAATTTTAACGTCAATATAGATTCCGAGTCTTACAACATTTTAGGACTTATTTGCTCGTCGCATAAAAAAACTTTTTGATTTGCCGGTAGAAAGAGATTTTCCTAATGACAAAGCGTTTACCGCCGATGAATATCCCTTCCTTTTCCAAATATTTTGACGAATACGCTTTTTTGATCTAGAAGTGCGTTTTTTTGGAACTGCCATTTCAAAATGAAGAGGTTACTCATTGTTATAGTTGGATGTGAAAGACATCTATTGTTCAAAAGAATCCTTACTTACTATTCATTATAATTACTATTCATTATCTAGTTATTCTTTTAGTCCTTATCATCACAAATAAATAAAAATATATGAAACTTCTCTACAAGATTCCTATAAATTTTTTGTTCAAAAAGGTTTTTTATACTCTAAGAAGGCTTCTAAGAACAAAGAAGTTGTATGGATTAGTAGTACTTTTTTTTTGTTTTTTCTCAGATATTTCTATAATCAGCGATGATATATAAATCTAATTCGTGGAACTAAAAAAAAGAATCTAAAAAATCTATCTCCAGTGCTTTTTATCATTCGACACTGCATTTCCATGTAAAAAAATCAAAGGAAGTATGTCAAAAGACAACATTTATCTAATACCAAATGGAATTTTTTCGAGTAACTAGTCCAACGAATCCGTCTAAAATTTTTGAAATTCGAATGAGATTAGTAATTTATCTGTTCTGTTACCGGATCCATCTTTTTATCCTTTCTCACTAAAGAAAATTTTTCAATTAATAAAAAATAAAGTTTCAAATAAACGATTAAGTTTTATATCTATACTCAGATATTCTAACGGTTTCTAATAACAAAAATAAAAAAAAAAAAAAAGAATCATAATCAATCTCATAAGGAATTAGTTAATAAGTTGAAATAAACTAACTAAAACGAAACTAACTAAAAAAAAACGACGAGTTATTAAGCCGATGACATTAGTGAATTCCACGATTTATATCAGAATCAAGTACTTTTGAGTGTAATTCCTGATGCTTGCTATAAAAAAAATCATTGTTAGAAAAATTTCTATTTTTTTTTTTATTTTGGATCTCTTCCTAAATTTGTATATTTTCAAAATACAAATATATTTAAAATAAAGAAGTATTTTTTTTACAGAACTTGGTCATATTATTTGACCACGTCTAACTTCTTGAGTTGAATATTTGAACTATTTCGAAAAACTCAGATACAGAATTAAGTATGAGTATCAAATGCTAAATTTTTATTTACGTTAAATTTTTTTAAGTTAGTGCCTATTTTGATTTTTTTTTATTGATCCCTTTTGAAAGGGGTGGGGTCCAGTTAATCGGAAGCAATTAATTCAGACTAAAAAACTTTTTTTATGGAACAAACATCTCAATATGCATGGATAATACCTTTCCTTCCACTTTCAGTTCCTATATTAATCGGGGTGGGACTTCTTCTTTTTCCGTCGGCAACCAAAAGTCTTCGTCGTATGTGGGCTTTTCAAAGTGTTTTAGTATTAAGTATAGTCATGATTTTTTCGATCAATTTATCGATTCAGCAACTAAATAGCCGTGCTATCTATCAATATGTCTGGGCTTGGATTCTCAATAATGATTTTTCTTTAGAATTTGGCTACTTAATCGATCCGCTTACTTCTATTATGTCAATATTAATCACTACTGTTGGAATTTTGGTTCTTATTTATAGTGATAATTATATGTTTCATGATCGTGGATATTTGAGATTTTTTGCTTATATGAGTTTTTTCAGTACTGCCATGTTGGGATTAGTTACTAGTTCCAATTTGATACAAATTTATATTTTTTGGGAATTAGTAGGAATGTGTTCCTATCTATTAATAGGATTTTGGTTCACACGTCCTGTTGCAGCAAATGCTTGTCAAAAAGCGTTTGTAACTAATCGTGTTGGGGATTTTGGTTTATTATTGGGAATTTTGGGTTTTTATTGGATAACAGGGAGTTTTGAATTTCGGGATTTATTTCAAATATTCAATAACTTGATTTTTCATAATGAGTTAAATTTTTTATTTGTTACGTGGTGCGCTGTTTTATTCTTTTCTGGTGCTGTTTCGAAATCTGCACAATTCCCCCTTCATGTATGGTTACCAGATGCAATGGAAGGGCCGACTCCTATTTCGGCTCTTATCCATGCCGCTACTATGGTAGCCGCGGGAATTTTCCTTATAGCTCGACTTTTACCTCTTTTCATTATTATACCTCAAATAATGAATTTAATTTCTTTAATAGGAATAATAACACTATTTTTTGGAGCTACTTTAGCTCTTGCTCAAAAAGACATTAAGCGAGGTTTAGCCTATTCCACTATGTCTCAATTGGGTTATATGATGTTAGCTCTAGGTATGGGGTCTTCTCGAAGTGCTTTATTTCATTTGATTACTCATGCTTATTCGAAAGCATTATTGTTTTTGGGATCGGGTTCTGTTATTCATTCAATGCAAACTATTGTTGGTTATTCTCCGACTAAAAGTCAAAATATGGTTTTTATGGGAGGTTTAAAAAAACATGTACCAATTACCAAAAGTGCGTTTTTATTAGGCACACTTTCTCTTTGTGGGATTCCACCTCTTGCTTGTTTTTGGTCCAAAGATCAAATTCTTAATGATAGTTGGTTATATTCAGTAATTTTTGCAATAATAGCTTGGTCTACGGCGGGATTAACCGCATTTTATATGTTTCGGATCTATTTACTTACTTTTGAAGGACATTTAAATGCTCATTTTCAAAATTTCAGTGGAAAAAAAAAGACTTCCCTCTATGCAATATCTCTATGGGGTAAAGAAGGTTTTAAAGTCAATAACAAAAACTTTCATTTGTTAACTTTATTAATAATGACGAAAAAGAAAAGTGCTTATTTTTTTTCACAGAAAATAGATCGAATTGATCAGAATGCAAGAACTAGAAGCCAACCTTTTCTTACTATTTCTCGTTTTGGCAAGAAGACAATTTTTGCGTATCCTTATGAATCAGATAATACTATATTATTTCCTATCCTTATATTAGTCTTCTTTACTTTCTTTGTTGGATTCATAGGAATTTCTTTTAATGACGTCGATTTGGATATTTTATCCAAATGGTTAACCCCCTCGATAAATCTGTTACATAAAAATTCGAATTATTTAACAGATTGGTCGGAATTTGCGAAAGATGCAGTGTTTTCAGTTAGTCTAGCCTATCTTGGAATAATTATAGCATTTTTTTTTTATAAGCCTCCATATTCCCCTTTTACAAATTTTGATTTAGTTAATTCATTAATTAAAACAAATCTTACGAGAATTTTTTCTGACAAGATAAAAAATGGGATATATGCTT